GAATCTTTGAAAAAGACTTTCTTCCATAAGAAAAAAGAACTTACTATCTTTGGGATCTGATGCTACACCGCTGCTCAATACTTTAGTGGATCGACTCTATTACATAAGTTGATTCCTAACTTTATATCCCATATCGTGACATAAGTAAGCAGTTCTTAACTGTATCGACCCCAAAAGCTCGCTAATTGATCTTTACGGTGCTTTCTTTATCAATTCGATCCTTTATCCATAGAGTATAATATGTAGGCCGTACTTATTTTCTTCCTTTTTTTTGTTATCATGAAGTTTCTTTCCTTGCTACAGCTGATAAAAATCGTTGCTTTGGACGATGCATATGTAGAAAGCCTATTTTTTTCTAGTATTGACTAGCCAATTTGATCTTTTTTTCCTTCTTTCTATAGTGGAGATAGTCGCACGTAATGACAGATCACGGCCATATTATTAAAAGCTTGTGGTAAGAATGGGTTTCGTTCTAGTGCCCGGAAATAATATTCCAAAGCCTTTGTATGCTCCCCGTTGCTTGTGTGTATAAGGCCTATGTTATAGAGTATATAACTTCGATCATAGGGATCAATTTCTGGTCGCGTAGCTTCATAATAATTCTGTAAAGCTTCCGCATAATTTCCTTCGGATTGAGCCGACATCCGTTACGGTCGTTCATTTTATTCAAAAAATCTCCGCTCCAGAACCGTACGTGAGATTTTCATCTCATACGGCTCCTCCCTTCTGTGCATAGTACTAAGGGGAATAATACATGGAATCAAAAATTCCCTATTCTTATTATGAACTGACAGGAGCTGGTATTTTTACAAGAAATCTCTAGCCAGCCTTCCCGCAAGAGGTTTTTTTTCTTAACACCAATCGTATTAGTGCTAGATAGAAATGGTAACTCCAACGATTTCTTTGTCCTCAACGCCTACTATTTCCAGGAATTAGTCACTTCAACGATCTTTGATGGTTATATGGGTATCCAAAGTACGAACGAGATGGATGTTTGTTGTCCCAACCATTCTTGTTAGGCCCGATACCGATAAGGAAAAGGGCAATTTATAACAAAATAACAAAGTTTTCGTGTTGTTGATTCCTAGTGTAGTGCTTCTCCCCCTATGCCGCCTATTGGTACTATTGGAGTAGGATTGCCCCGCAATACAGAACCTATAGGTGTAACCTTTTGTTCAATACTAAAATCGATATTTAAAGTAAATTAAAGTATCTGAGGCTGGATCAATCGAGGATACACGACAGAAGGAATTGTTCTATCTCCAAACTTGACCTTCACTAAGCGTAGCTTTATTTTTTAAATTGGGTTCTTTCTATTCCGAACCACGTCTTTTCTCGTAAGAATGAAATGAGGGCTAAAAAAAAAAAAAAAAACAAGAAAAAAGAATCAAATCACACCATCTCTATAATAGGTAAATGCCCTTTTTTCTCCTGAAGTTGTCGGAATTATTCGTAATAAAATATTGGCTATAATCGAAGAGGTCTTATCAATAAAATTTCCATTTATCCGAGATCTAGGCATAATTAGCAATCCATTCTATAATTCTTCTCATTACCCCCTCGGCTCGGGGAAAATGATCCCACAAACAAAGGAACTGTACATTACAGAATAACATAAAAAAAGAAAAATGATAACTAAAAAGATATGTACCTTCCGCTCAAATTGTATTCTTTTCGGACAAAGAGAGATAGGAGACTTTTGAATCAGATTGAATTTAATATAAATTTCGTAGTATACAAATGAGCAGAACTATTACTATTTCATCTAAGTTGAATAATCAAGGACTTTATTTTACTATGGATTCTTATAACTCGAGAAATTTGGATTTGGTTATGATCCAAGGAGGAAAAGGGATGGAATAATCATTATACCATTGAAATGAAATAGAAAAATCCATAGTACGATTCATGAATTTGTAATAGATCTATGGGATAGATGATAAGGGGATAAATGATAAGAGAAGTTGTTGTTTATAAATATGAAATTTGAAAGGAATTTTGGATTACTATAGAACCTCGGTTGTGCCCGTACTGCAATAAAATAATATGAGTAACTCGCTATTCACTCGGTTTCTGGTCAATAATAAGATTATGTAGGAAAGATGGCCGAGTGGTTCAAGGCGTAGCATTGGAACTGCTATGTAGGCTTTTTGTTTACCGAGGGTTCGAATCCCTCTCTTTCCGTTTCTGTTAATTCACCAGCGTTACCGACCACAATATATCAAATCAAATAACAATTCATATCATTATTCCAATAGTTTTTCGGATCAAGGCCCTTAGATCTATTTACTTTTTCGTTGAAAAAGGGGGACATAATTGTCCGAACCCCCCTTTCTTTGTTATGTTCGTTAGGTTCAAGTCTGTCGGGAATAATATTCTACGACTAACAACTCATTTATTTTTAACCCGATCCATTTACTATCTATTATTTGATTTACTAATCCTTTATATTGGAATGAGTCAATAGTCAAATGATTTGGTAGTTCCTCGTGAGGGGACG